CCCGTAATGCTGCATCTCTTCCGAGACCGGGACCTTTTATCATGACCTCTGCTCGTTGCATACCTTGATCTACTACTGTACGAATAGCATTTCCAGCTGCGGTTTGAGCAGCAAAAGGCGTCCCTCTTCTTGTACCCCGAAATCCGCAAGTACCGGCGGAAGACCAAGAAACCACCCGACCTCTTACATCTGTAACAGTCACAATGGTATTATTGAAACTTGCTTGAACATGAATAACTCCCTTTGGTATTCTACGTGTATTCTTACGTGAACCAATACGCCCATTTCTACGCGAACCAATTCTTGGTATAGTTTTTGCCATATTTTATCATCTCATAAATATGAGTCATATCGATATATAGATATATGGATATATCCATTTCTTGTCAAAACAGATCCTTTTTTTATTTGTAGATTGAGTCTTTTAGAGAGTCTTTTTTAGACTATCCTTGTCTTTGTTTATGTCTCGGGTTGGAACAAATTACTATAATTCGTCCCCGCCTGCGGATTAGTCGACATTTTTCACAAATTTTACGAACAGAAGCTCGTATTTTCATATTTTTTATACCTTAATCTTAATTTTGAATCGACTTCTTGGAAGAAAATAAGTTTCTTGAAATTTTTTCAAATCGTATTCCCACGGAAAAGAATGTTAAAGTTAAAAAACCACCTAAGCATTCGAATCTTTGTTGCGGAGTCGATAAATGATACGCCCTCTGCTTGAATCATAACGACTTACTTCAATTTTGACTCTATCTCCTGGCAGTATCCGTATAAAACTACGTCGAATTTTTCCTGAAACATAACCTAAAATAAGATCCTCATTATCTAAACGAATCCGGAACATAGCATTGGGAAGCAATTCAGTAATTAAACCCTCCTCATTAATCCATTTTTGTTCTTTCATTTCAGGTAAAACCTCCTTAAAGTATTAACTAATGTAGGAGGAACAAGATTATACACTCCGCATTTTTTTTTTCGTTTTTTTTTTTTCACAGCAAATAGGAAGTTTCGGATCCAATGCGGATATAAGAAGGATTACCATATATAACACAAAATTTCTCCGCCTATTCCTTTTAGTCGAGCCTCTCGGTCTGTCATTATACCTTGAGAAGTGGAAAGAATTACAATTCCCATTCCACCTAAAATTCTAGGAATTCTTTGATAGTTAGAATAGATTCGTAAACCAGGTCGGCTGATCCGTTTTAAATTTAAAATATTTCTATAGGGCCCTTTTCTATTTCGTCTATGTCGCAGGGTTGAAACCAAAAAATATTTGTCGCTTTCTCGATGTTTCCTCACATTTTCGATAAAACCTTCTCGTAAAAGTATTTTAACAATGTTTTCGGTGATATTAGCAGATGCTATTCGAAGGACTCTTTTTTTATCCATATCAGCATTGCGTATAGAGGTTAGTATGTCAGCAATAATGTCTCTATTCATAATGGAGTCAAATTCTTGTTGCCCAAAAATTTTGATATAAACAACATGTTTTTTTCTTTTTTTACTTATTTTATTTGTTTATGAATAAAAATTATATTATTAAATTAAAGGTATATGCGTAAAACACAATCTACTAAATTAATTTGAATCTATTTCTTTCCAATACCCTACTATAATTATAATTATATCAAAGTCTCATCTTATATTTTAAGACTATTATAATACCTCGGGCGCCAATGAAACTATTTTAGTAAAATTTAAATACCTCAATTCCCGGGCGATCGCACCAAAAACGCGAGTTCCTTTAGGATTTCCTTCTTGATCAATGACAACTGCGGCATTGTCATCATATCGTATTAGCATACCGTTGTCACGTTTCAGTTCTTTACAGGTACGTACAATTACAGCTCTGACCACTTCTGATCTTTCTAGGGGCATATTTTGTACTGCTTCTTTAATCACAGCAACAATAACGTCACCAATATAAGCATATCGACGATTACTAGCTCCTATGATTCGAATACACATCAATTCTCGAGCCCCACTGTTATCTGCTACATTCAAACGTGTCTGAGGTTGAATCATTTTTTTATTTGTTCTTTCAATGCAAAAGGCGAAGAAAAAGAAAGAAATATTCTTTGTCAAAAAAAAAGAAACCTTGCATTTTTCATTCCCAGGCTCTACTTTCTTTGGTTCTACATTCTTATCCCAAAATAAGAAATTGAGTTTTGATAGGCATTTTGGACGCTGCTATTGAAATGGCTTCTCTAGCTATATTTTCTTCGACTCCGCCCATTTCATAAAGTATTCGACCTGGTTTAACAACAGCTACCCAATATTCAGGAGAGCCCTTACCCGAACCCATACGTGTTTCTGTGGGTCTTACTGTAACCGGTTTGTCGGGAAATATACGTACCCATATTTTTCCACCACGACGTGCGTTTCGTGTCATTGCCCGGCGCCCTGCTTCTATTTGTCTAGATGTGATCCAAGCGGGTTCAAGCGCTTGAAGAGCATATTTACCGAAACTAATATGATTACCTCGATAAGACATTCC